CTATTATTTCGATTTGTTATTTGTTATTGAATTGCGTGCGCATAAAGACCATAAAACGCATAAAGACCATAAAAAGAGTTTCGTTTTATGGTTCTTTCATATACGTTTTCTTTAATTGAATGAACGTTCTGATTCTCAATTTATCAAAATACTTCAATTGGTACACGCAAGAAATAGGCTAATTCAGCAGCCTTTTGTTCAATTTCTCGTGGAGTCAAATTCTCATCAGTACGGGTCAAGGGAATGGACCCCTGGCCTCGGATGTCCATATAAAGAACACGACGAGCATAAATACCCTCTTTAACTTCTATTCTAACGGACTGAATATCTTTTATAAGGAATCGGAGGAATATGCGACGATTTTTTCCCGGAAATCCCCAACGAAAAATACAGACTATTCCTTCCTTTCTATCGAATCGATCATAACCACTACCTACATTCCAGGAAATTGTGCACCACAAATAAGAGCTAATAAAGAGACCCGCAATTCCGTAGAAAGACATCACGATTCCTTGTGGAAAAAAAATGATTTGCTGAGGCGGAAAAAAAGATAGCAAATTTCTACCAAGATAACTGGAAGTTCCAACTAATAAGAAGCCTAATGAACCTAAAAAAAGGATCAAGGCCCAGCAGAAATTACTTATTTTTCGAGACCCCGTTATAAGTTCTATCCATATATCGTCTGATCGCCAAGTCATACTTTACTCGATTGCATTTTATTGGAATTGAGATAATACCCCAGAGAAATTTGACTTTACTTTTTTGTTTCCGAAGTAACTCTCATCAACTAGCACTAGTTTGAGGTGAACTAGCACTAGTTTGATGTCAACCTTTAGGAGTAATTCATCAAATTGGTTAAATCTAAAATAATAACATACTCTTTATTTAATACGATCCCACTATACATATCGATATACATATAGATTCACCGACTACATTTCAGCCATCCAGAGATCCTGATCTATTTGAAAATTGCTAGAATTGATATATCCATATATCATGTTTCTGCGGGCATAAGAGTTTTTTCCTTTATGTTCGGTGGAAATCACATGTTATACTATATTCCAATAAATAGATATCCGTGTTATGATACAAGTCCACGTTTTCAAAAAAAAAATGGATGAGATTGGGTCCCAGCGGATCTAAACAATCTTGTTTTTTTGAACATGAAGAAATAAAGAAGCCATTGCAATTGCCGGAAAGACTAGGCCTACTAACGGCACAAAAATAGATGGAAGGTTCAAATTTGTCATAGAAGGGGTACCTCGATTTACTATTTGTATCTGTTATTATGTTATTATATAAATAAAGATATCTTGTAATATTTATAATTAAATTAAGAATTTGAATTCTAATTAGATAATATTTATTATTAATAGAATTTGAAGAATTTTTAATTCTTAGTATAGATCGAAGTATCGATATATCTAAATCTAACTGAGTACGTATAATAAGAATAAGTGCAAAGAATGTAGAACTGTAGAACTAAATAAATGGACTTATTCATCTCCTCCATGAGAAAGATATGTATGATAATGATAATAAACTTTATTATTTTTCTTCATTTCTTTGTCTTTTGTTCTTGTCTTCTAATTTTCTAAAAATAGATAAAGAGTTTTTTACCGATTATCGAAGGATTCGTTCGAATCCGACCCAACATGGATTTTTAGCTAAAATGGTTTTTCGGTAGATAGAGAAAGATACAAAACTCTATTATCTATATTGAAATTTCAAATTATATACCTAAGACAAGACCAAATTCGTTTTATTTTACTAATTTCACGAACGGAAGAACTCACTCTTGGTGATAAAGGTTTCTTGATTCGTAATCAGGAATATAGGTCAAAAAAAGAGTTATCCTCAACTTTCGTTTTGATTCTTTCTACAATTCGATCTTCTATCACCAAAGAAAAGGCCATTATTATCTTATTTACTTTGATTCCGATAAACTAACTACTTTTTGCTACAAACACAAAAAAAATAATTGAACTTAGTGCTCTACTTGATTTTGCTTGACTTTTGATTCAAAGGAAAAAAGGCGTGGAGCTTAAATAACTCACTCAGAACGCTTTTTAAAAGATTACGTGGTACAATTAGGTCGAATAAACCCTTCTGGAATAAGTATTCAGCTGCTTGTGAACCTTCGGGTACTGTTTTATTCAATGTTTGTTCAATTACTCTTTTACCTGCAAATGCAATGTAGGCATTGGGTTCGGCAATAATGATATCCCCCAACATACCAAAACTAGCTGTCACTCCACCAGTTGTCGGAGATGTAAGGATTGATACATAAAATAATTTTTTATTTAATTGATAATCATATAAAGCAGACGATATTTTAGCCATTTGCATCAAGCTCAAACTTCCTTCCTGCATGCGCGCCCCCCCAGAAGCACACACTATAATAAGAGGTAAATTTTGATTGGCAGCGTGTTCAATCAAACGGGTGATTTTCTCTCCGACTACGGATCCCATACTACCCCCCATAAACTGAAAATCC